TGTCCTTGGGTGCGTGTAGCATCCGTCTTGACATCTTCAGTGTCATGCTTTGTTTAAGCTACAGGGACATTTGTTTTTGTTTTTGTTTTTGTTTTTGTTTTTGTTTTTGTTTTTGTTTTTGTTTTTGTTTTTGTTTTTGTTTTTGTTTTTGTTTTTGTTTTTGTTTTTGTTTTTGTTTTTGTTTTTGTTTTTGTTTTTGTTTTTGTTTTTGTTTTTGTTTTTGTTTTGTGCATGTGAATGAGTTGTGTGATGGTTTGACAAATGTAGTAAAATGTAGTTTGTTTTTTTGTTAAACGAACGAAAAATTGCATGATAAAAAGATGAACGAACGAAAAATGCATGTTTAGGTCAAAGTTCCAGCAAAGTGAAGATAAAGTAAGTATGTCCCGTAACCATTTCATTATCCAGGGCTTAGTAGGTAAATAGCGCGGGTTTCATGAATGGGGTCAAAGTGCATCAGTGTCAAGTTTGCGTAGGACTTATCCTTAGGCCATGACACTAGGGGCAGTAGGGCACAATGGGTTCGGCGGTCATGTGATGGACATGTCAAGAGGAAGATATCTCCTGCTACGCACTTTGAAGGGCTTATTGAAGATCCCCCCAGAAAAAAAGAAGAGAAAAAGAGGGGAAATGCCGCGATAACGAGTAGAAGGGAGGTGTAAGCATCCCCCAGCAGCTGTATCTGTGAAGAGCGAGAAGGAAGGATTAATCAAGGTTATGGTCCTGAAGTTACAACCGGTGGCGCAAAAGTGCAAGGAGGGCTTCGAGGGTAAGAGGGAAAGTATGCCCCTGAAGACAATAACCGAAAGCATAACTGACGTTGAGTAGCTCGGTTCTCGTGAGGAGTACGACTAATAGATAACCAGGTTCTCTGGCTTGGGAGTGCTTGACAGGTGTAGGAAGATAATGGCTGGTAGGAGGTGGGCGAAGTTTATGACCTTCGAGAATTCAAAGGTGTACTGGGACATTATTCGTATCCGGGGAGGAAGGGAAAGTACAGTCAACCAGAGGTCGAACTTATGGAACGCTTGCGGTCTCACTGTAGGTAGGATCATTTGGGCTCAAGGGTGCCTGAAATAGGAATGTCGCTGGAGGTGTATCGGTCCGAACATTATCTCATGGGATTAAATGTTTGAGTTAGGGGGGTTGTGAAGTTGGGCGTTATGTGGAGTATCCTACATTCATGTGATGTATGATGGGATAAATAATGTAATGCAAAGTAATACATACCCTGAAAGTACTGGAAAAGTACGTGGGGGGGAAGGGGGGGGGAGGAAAAGGTGGTTGAAGGGTTGGTGTTGGATGAGCAAACAGTCAAGATAAAAGAGGGGTGGGGTTCCTGTAGTTGAATTTTTACAACGGTGGTTTTTCAGATCACAGGTCTTGGTTAGGGTCCAGGCGGGAATTTATGATGAAGTTTGTTCTCTTTTTGAGTTTATGCTTTGTTTTGGGGGGGTTGGCGGTTGCGTCTAATCCTTCTCCTTATTATGGGGTTGTGGGGTTGGTTGTAGGGTCGGTTGCGGGTTGTGGGTGGTTGGTTAGTTTAGGGGTTTCTTTCGTGTCGTTGGTGTTGGTTATGGTGTATTTGGGAGGGATGTTAGTGGTGTTTGTTTATTCGGTTTCGTTGGCGGCGGATCCTTATCCTGAGGCCTGGGGGGATTGGGGGGTAGTTGGTTATGGGTTAGGGTTTGGGTTGGTTGTTATGGTTGGGTTTGTTGTGGGCGGGGGGTTTGAGGGGTTGGTGGATGGGGGTACGGTTAATAGTGGTGGGTTGGTGTCGGTTCGGTTGGATTCTAATGGTGTTGCTTTGTTTTATTCGTGGGGGGTTGGATTGTTTTTGGTTGGGGGATGGGGGTTGTTGTTGACTTTGTTTGTGGTGTTAGAGCTTGTGCGGGGGTTGTCTCGGGGGGCAATTCGGGCGGTTTAGGGGGTGGGTCAGAGAGTAGTTTAATTTAAATCCAGCTTTGGGAGTTGGAGGTAGAGGTTCGATTCCTTTCTTTCTGATGGGGGGGGGGGTCTTTGTTTTGTGTAATGTTTGTATGTGAATGAGTTGTGTGATGGTTTGACAAATGTAGTAAAATGTAGTTTGTTTTTTTGTTAAACGAACGAAAAATTGCATGATAAAAAGATGAACGAACGAAAAATGCATGTTTAGGTCAAAGTTCCAGCAAAGTGAAGATAAAGTAAGTATGTCCCGTAACCATTTCATTATCCAGGGCTTAGTAGGTAAATAGCGCGGGTTTCATGAATGGGGTCAAAGTGCATCAGTGTCAAGTTTGCGTAGGACTTATCCTTAGGCCATGACACTAGGGGCAGTAGGGCACAATGGGTTCGGCGGTCATGTGATGGACATGTCAAGAGGAAGATATCTCCTGCTACGCACTTTGAAGGGCTTATTGAAGATCCCCCCAGAAAAAAAGAAGAGAAAAAGAGGGGAAATGCCGCGATAACGAGTAGAAGGGAGGTGTAAGCATCCCCCAGCAGCTGTATCTGTGAAGAGCGAGAAGGAAGGATTAATCAAGGTTATGGTCCTGAAGTTACAACCGGTGGCGCAAAAGTGCAAGGAGGGCTTCGAGGGTAAGAGGGAAAGTATGCCCCTGAAGACAATAACCGAAAGCATAACTGACGTTGAGTAGCTCGGTTCTCGTGAGGAGTACGACTAATAGATAACCAGGTTCTCTGGCTTGGGAGTGCTTGACAGGTGTAGGAAGATAATGGCTGGTAGGAGGTGGGCGAAGTTTATGACCTTCGAGAATTCAAAGGTGTACTGGGACATTATTCGTATCCGGGGAGGAAGGGAAAGTACAGTCAACCAGAGGTCGAACTTATGGAACGCTTGCGGTCTCACTGTAGGTAGGATCATTTGGGCTCAAGGGTGCCTGAAATAGGAATGTCGCTGGAGGTGTATCGGTCCGAACATTATCTCATGGGATTAAATGTTTGAGTTAGGGGGGTTGTGAAGTTGGGCGTTATGTGGATATCCTACATTATGTTGTATGATGGGGTAAATAATGTAATGCAAAGTAATACATACCCTGAAAGTACTGGAAAAGTACGTGGGGGGGGAAGGGGGGGGGTGGATTAACTCTAAGAAGGGGCGAAGTCTTCAATCTTTGGTTTACAAGACCAATGTTTTTATAAACTATTAGAGTCGGTTAAAGTTTGAGTATTTTGTTCTCTAGGAGGGATACAAGGGGGAAGAGGATGAGGATAATGGTAAAGTAGGAGAGCGAGGCTAGTTGGCCGATGATGATGAAGGGTTGTTCGACTGGTTGGCTTCCTACTCAGGTTAAGATGAGGAGGTTGGCGACTAGAGTTCAGAATAGGATTTGTGATAGTGGACGGAATGTTATTGATCGTAGTTTGGAGGTGTGGAGTAGTGGTATTAGGAATAGGACTAGGATGGAGGCGGCTAGGGCAAGGACGCCTCCTAGTTTGTTTGGAATAGAGCGTAGGATAGCGTAGGCGAATAAGAAGTATCACTCAGGTTTGATATGTGGTGGGGTGGCTAGGGGATTGGCTGGGGTGAAGTTTTCTGGGTCTCCTAAGAGGTTGGGGGAGAATAAGGCTAGGGCGGCTAATAGGGTGAGTAATAGCGCGAACCCTAGGATATCTTTTGTGGAGTAGTACGGGTGGAATGGGATTTTGTCACAGTCTGAGGGAATGCCTAGGGGGTTGTTCGATCCTGTTTCATGTAGTAGGGTTAGGTGGACGATGGTGAGGCCTGCGATAATGAAGGGTAGTAGGAAGTGTAGGGCGAAGAATCGAGTGAGGGTTGGGTTGTCTACTGAGAATCCACCTCATGCTCACTCTACAAGTGTTTGGCCGATGTATGGAATTGCTGAGAATAGGTTTGTGATTACTGTAGCCCCTCAGAATGATATTTGTCCTCAGGGTAGTACGTAGCCTACGAAGGCTGTTGCTATGAGGGCTAGTAGAAGGATTACTCCAATGTTTCAGGTCTCTTTGTTTAGGTAGGATCCGTAGTAAATTCCTCGTCCGATGTGGAAGTAAATGCAGATGAAGAAGAAGGAGGCTCCATTTGCGTGTAGGTTTCGGATGAGTCAGCCGAATTGAACGTCTCGGCAGATGTGGGAGACGGAGGCAAAGGCCAGTGAGGTGTCTGCTGTGTAGTGTATAGCTAGGAATAAGCCTGTGGCGATTTGTGTAATTAAGCATAGGCCTAGTAGGGATCCAAAGTTTCATCAGGTTGAGATGTTTGATGGGGTGGGGAGGTCGATAAGGGAGTCGTTGATGATTTTTAGTAGAGGGTGATTTTTACGAAGGTTGGGGGCCATTGATTTGGTTCTTTGTGTGGATATGAGGATGATGAGGATTGATAAGGCGAAAGACCCTAAATAGGATTTGATTAGGCCGGAGTGAAGGAGGGTGGTGGTTTTGGATGCTGTTATTTGTAGGTTGGCCAGTCCCTCTGGTCCCAGCAGTTTGTATCAGGAGAGGTCTACGAGGTGGGAGGCGATGTTTTGGCCCCCTGTTAGTAGAGTTTTTACGTTGAAACGGTGTATTAGTGGGTTGAAGTATCCTAGGGAGATGGAGAAGTTGTATGTTCGGGTTTGTTTCGTTAGGATTAGGGTTTGGGTTATTTTTGAGATTTCTAGTGCGATGGCAATTCCTAGGGCTGTAATTACTAGGGCAGTGATTTTGATTGGAAGTGGTATGGTTATCGGTGGGGTTTTTGTGGGTAGAATGTAGGATGTAATAAGGAGTCCTGCGGTGATGCTTCCTAGGGCTAAGCGGGTAAGGGGGGAGGTGACCGCGGGGTTGTTTTCATTTATTGGGGTTAGTGGTGGAATTCGGGTGAATCCTGTTTGTACTAGTACGGTTATTCGGATTGTGTACGCGGCAGTGAAGGTTGTGGCTAGTAGTGTGAGTAGTAGGGCTCATGCGTTTAGGTAGGAGGTGCTTAGGCTTTCGATGATTTGGTCTTTTGAGTAGAATCCTGCTAGGAATGGGGTTCCTATTAGGGCTAGGTTACCGATGGTGAGGCAGGAGGTAGTTGTTGGTAATATTTTTTGTAGTCCTCCTATTTTTCGGATGTCTTGTTCTCCGTTGAGGCTGTGGATGATAGAGCCCGAACATAGGAATAGTATGGCTTTAAAGAATGCGTGGGTTGAAATGTGTAGGAAGGCTAGCTGTGGTAGGTTAAGTCCGATGGTGACTATTATTAGGCCTAGTTGGCTGGAGGTGGAGAAGGCAATGATTTTTTTGATGTCGTTTTGGGTTAGGGCGCAGGTGGCGGCAAATAGTGTGGAGAGGGCGCCCAGGCATAGGCATAGGGTGAGAGCAGTTTGGTTAGTGCTGAGTATGGGTTGTGTTCGGATGAGGAGGAAGATTCCTGCGACTACTATTGTGCTGGAGTGAAGTAGTGCGGAGACAGGGGTTGGGCCTTCTATGGCGGCTGGCAGTCATGGGTGCAGTCCGAATTGGGCGGATTTGCCTGTGGCTGCTAGGATTAGGCCTAGGAGTGGGAGAGTGGGGGTTTGGGATGGGTAGGAGAGTTGTTGCAGTTCTCAGGAGTTAGAAGTGTAGGCTAGGTATGCTATGCATAGGATAAGTCCGATGTCGCCTACCCGGTTGTATAGGACGGCTTGAAGTGCTGCGATGTTGGCTTCTGCTCGGCCATGTCATCAGCTAATTAGTAGGAAGGATATAATGCCTACTCCTTCTCATCCGATAAATAGTACGAAGAAGTTGTTGGCAAGGATTAGGATTAGTATGGCAATAAGGAATAGGAGGAGGTAGTAGAAGAATTTTGTGATGTGTGGGTCTGAGGCTATGTATCATGTTGCAAATTGTAGGATGGATCAGGACACGAATAGGGCGATGGGGAAGAATGTTAGTGAGTAGAAGTCTATTTTTAGGCTGATTGGGATTTTGAAGGTTATGATGAATTTTCATTCTCATAGGGAGATTAGGCTTTCTGTCCCTGTGTAGATGTGGATGGATATGGGGATTAGGCTGATTAGGAAGGAGATTTTTACTGTGTTGGTGATGGTGGTTGGATTGTTGTTGAAGTTGGGAAGTAGGAGGGGGAGGATGATGGGAGTGGATAGTGTTGTTAGAGTTAGTAATATGAGGGTGCTTAGGACTAGTGATAGGTCCATTACTTTCACCTGGATTTGCACCGGGATGAGTGGCTCCTAAGGCCATTGGATTACTGTTATCCTTTGAAAGTAAGGGGGCTGAGGTTTTATACTCAGATGCAAGAATTAGCAGTTCTTGCTGGTTGAACCTCCCCTCGGCAGGTAAGAAGAGTCTAACTTCTATCATTAGAATCACAGTCTAATGTTTTGGCTTAAACTATACTTGCATATGGGGATGCCAGAAATGAGGTCAGGTTTTAGGATGAGGAGCATCATGGGGATTGTGTGTAGGGCTATGAGGAGGTGTTCCCGTGTAGAGGAGTTTTGGATGGATGTGATGTGGGAGGGAAGGGGCCCTCGTTGTGTCATTGTTAGTATGTATAGGGTGTATGAGGCTGTTAGTAGGATTGCAGTTCCTGTGAGGATAATGGTTAGTGAGGATCAGTTGAATAGGGCGACTATGATTGTTAGTTCTGCTATTAGGTTGGTTGTTGGTGGGAGTGCTATGTTTGTTAGATTTGCAATTAGTCATCAGGTTGCTATGAGGGGGAGGAGGGGTTGTACGCCTCGTGTTAGTAGTAGGATTCGGCTGTGGGTACGTTCGTAATTGGTGTTAGCTAAGCAGAATAGTATTGAAGAGGTGAGGCCGTGGGAGATTATTAGAATTATTGCTCCTGAGAATGCTCATTGGGTTTGGATTATAGTTGCGGCGATAACTAGGCCTATGTGGCTTACTGATGAGTAGGCGATAAGGGATTTTAGGTCGATTTGGCGGAGGCAGATGGCGCTGGTTATGAGTGCTCCTCATAGTGCAAGGATGATGAAGGGGTAGTGTAGGTTGTTTGATGATAGGTCTATGAAAATGGTTATTCGTATAATGCCATACCCTCCTAGTTTTAGTAGGAGGGCGGCAAGTAGTATGGATCCTGCGATGGGGGCTTCTACGTGGGCTTTGGGGAGTCATAGGTGTAGGCCGTATAGGGGGGCTTTGACCATGAAAGCTATTAGGAGGGCGAGGCTTGAAATCATTCCTGTTCAGGATGAGGAGATTGTTGGGTGTGAAAGTTTAAGTATGGGTAAGTATAGGGTGCCTATTTGGTTTTGTAGGGTTAAGATTGCGATGAGTAGGGGGAGTGAGCTGGCGAGTGTGTAGAATAGTAGGTAAATGCCTGCGTTTAGTCGTTCGGGTTGGTTGCCTCATCGGGTAATGAGGATTAGGGTTGGGATTAGGGTAGCTTCGAATGCGATGTAGAATAGTATTAGTTCTGAGGTTGAAAAGGCTAGTAGGATGAAGGGTTGGACTGTGACTACTGTTGCGATGAAAGTTCGTTTGCGGATGGGGGGTTCCTGTTCTAGGTGATTTTGGCTTGCTATAAGCATTAGGGGGAGGAGTCAGCATGAAAGGACTAGTAGGGGGGCCGAAATTTGGTCGACTGAGGTTCAGGGGGTTAGGCTCTTGCCTGGGTAGTATGTGGGTGTAAGTCATTGTAGGCTGAGAGTGGCGATCAGTAGGCTGTATGTTGTAGTGTTGGTTCATAGGTGTTTGTATGGGGAGAGTAGTGTTAGGGGAAGTAGTGCAATGGTTGGTACTAGGATTTTTAGCATCGTAGTAGGTTGAAGTTGTGTAAGTGGTCAGAGCCGTGGGTGCGTGTGGAGGCTACAAGTAGGGCTAGTCCGGTTCCTGCTTCACAGGCAGAGAAGGTTAGTATTAGGAGGGGCAGTAGGATGGGGGATGTTGTTTGTGTTTGGATTGGTCATATTGATAGTGCGATGTATATTGATAGTATTATGCTCTCTAAACATAGTAGTGCGGAGATTAGGTGAGTGCGGTGGAAGGCTAGTCCTAGGCTGCTGAGGGTGAAAGCTGAGTAGAAGCTCAGGTGGAGTGCGGTCATTAAGAAAGTTATAGGGTTTGGGCTATAATCTGTTGAGTCGAAATCAACTGTCTTGGTTAGACTAACTTTCTGTTTATTCTGCTCATTCTAGGCCTCCTTGGGTTCATTCGTATACAAGTCCGAGGGTAAGTAGTAAGATTAAGGTGGAGGCTCAGATTAGGGTATACGTAGGGGTTTGGAGTTGGGTTGCTCAGGGGAGGGGGAGGAGGAGTGCGATTTCTAGGTCGAATAGGAGGAATAGAATTGCTACTAGGAAAAATCGGATGGAGAAGGGGAGCCGGGCGGAGCCTAGGGGGTCGAAGCCGCATTCGTATGGGGAGAGTTTTTCTGAGTCGGGGACTATTTGGGCAAGTCAGAAGTTTAGTGCTGTTAGGATGATGCTTAGGGTTAGGGATAGGGTGATTATAAAGGTGATTATGTTTATTGCTCTTCTCTGGGTTTAAACCAGATTTTAAGGATTGGAAGTCGATTGTATTTGATATACTAGAAGAGCAGGAACCTCATCAGTAGATGGAGACGTATAGGAATAATCATACGACGTCTACGAAGTGTCAGTATCAGGCTGCCGCTTCGAAGCCAAAGTGGTGGTTTGGTGTAAAGTGGTATTTGATTAGGCGTAGGAGGCAGACTAGTAGGAATGTTGATCCGATGATTACATGTAGGCCATGAAATCCTGTGGCAACGAAGAAGGTAGAGCCGTATACGCCATCTGCGATGGAGAACGGGGCTTCATAGTATTCCATGGCTTGTAGGGCAGTGAAGTAAAACCCTAGGAGGACTGTGAGAGTTAGGGCGTGGATTGCTTGTTTTCGTCGAGCTTCTGTGATGCTGTGGTGGGCTCATGTGACGGTGACTCCGGAGGCTAGTAGGATGGCGGTGTTTAGTAGTGGTACATCTATTGGGTCTAGGGGTTTGATTCCTACTGGTGGTCATTGTCCTCCAAGTTCTGGGGTTGGGGCTAGGCTTGAATGGAAGAAGGCTCAGAAGAATCCTAGGAAGAAGAAAGCTTCGGATGTAATGAATAGGACTATGCCGTAGCGCAGGCCTTTTTGGACGGTGGGGGTGTGGTGTCCTTGAAAGGTGCTTTCTCGTACAATGTCTCGTCACCATTGAAATATGACTAGGATTGTGGAGAGTAGGCCTGCTATTAATAGGTATGGGGAGTTGTAGTGAAATCATATGGTTAAGCCGGAAGTGGTGAGGAGGGCGGCGGCTGCTCCTAGGATGGGCCATGGGCTTGGGTCTACTATGTGGTATGAGTGTGCTTGGTGTGCCATTAAGAGTTAGATGTTTTCCTGTAGGTATAGGCTTAGTAGAAGTACAAAGACGTAGGCTTGGATTATGGCTACTGCTACTTCTAGGATGGTTAGTAGGAATAGGATTAGGAGGGTCAGTAGTGAGATTATTGGTATTGTTGAGAATAGGACTATTGTGGCAGTAGAGATAAGCTGAATTAGGAGGTGACCTGCTGTGAGGTTTGCTGTTAGTCGTACTCCTAATGCTAGGGGGCGGATGAGGAGACTTGTTGTTTCGATGAGGATGAGGGCTGGGATTAATGGGGTTGGGGTGCCTTCTGGCAGTAGATGGCCTAAGGAGATTGAGGGTTGGTTCCGCAGTCCTGTGAGTAAGGTAGCCAATCATAGGGGGAAGGCCAGGGCTAGGTTTATTGATAATTGTGTGGTTGGGGTGAAGGTATAGGGTAGTAGTCCCAGTAGGTTGATCAGTAGTAGGAAGATTATCAGGGAAGTTATGATTAGGGCCCATTTATGTCCTTTTTTGTTTAGTGGGGTTATAAGTTGTTTTGTAATTAAGTTGGTTAGTCATAGTTGGAGGGTTGAGAGTCGGCTGGTGATTCATCGGTTGTCTTGGGAGGGTAGTAGTAGGGCTGGGAAGGTTATTGAGATTAGGATTAGGGGGATTCCTAGTAGGGAAGGGCTGGAGAATTGGTCGAAGAAGCTTAGGTTCATGGTCAGGTTCAGGATGTAGTGGTAGGAGTAGCTGGTGTTTTGTTGGATGGGGGGTTAGTTGACAGGAATGTTAGGATTTTGGGTTGGATTAGCAGAGAGAATGTAAGTCAAGAGATGAGCATGATAAAAAACCAAGGGGTAGGGTTTAGTTGTGGCATGTCATTAAGGAGGGGGTTTGTCCTCTTTCTCTAGCTTAAAAGGCTAGTGCTGTTTCATAGCTTCTTAATGGTTAGGATGATAGTAGGGAAGATCAGTTTTCGAAGTTGGCGAGAGGGGTGGATTCTACTACGATGGGCATGAAGCTGTGGTTCGCTCCGCAGATTTCTGAGCATTGGCCGTAGTATACCCCTGGACGTGGAGATATGAATGAGGTTTGATTTAGGCGTCCCGGAATTGCGTCGGTTTTTACACCTAGGCTTGGTACAGCTCATGAGTGCAGTACGTCGTTGGCGGTGACGATAACTCGGACGGTGGAGTTTATAGGTACAATGACACGGTGGTCTACTTCTAATAGTCGAAAGTGGCCTAGAGGTAGGTCTGATGTTGGTGTCATGTAGGAGTCGAATGTTAGGTCTTTAAAGTCGGTGTATTCATAGGTTCAGTATCATTGGTGGCCGATAGCTTTTAGGGTCATGTCTGGTTCGTTGACTTCGTCTATTAGGTATAGAATTCGTAGGGAGGGTAGGGCTAGTGCAATTAGGACTATGGCTGGAAGGATTGTTCAGACTAGTTCGATTACTTGTGCATTGACTGTGTTAGCTGTCAGTTTGCTTGTGAGTGTGGCGGTTAAGAGGTAAAGGACTAGACTGCAAATGGCTAGGGCGACTATTAGGGCGTGGTCGTGGAATTGTATTAGTTCTTCTATGATAGGGGATGAGGCGTCTTGAAAGTTTAGTTGTATATGATTGGCCATGTTTGGTCTTTAGGATGTGCAGGGTTTTCACCTGCAATTTAGTCTTGACAAGGCTATGTATTTGTTTTACTAACATCCTTTATGAGAAAGAAGCATAAGTGGTTTATATGCGGTTGGCTTGAAACCAACATATGGGGGTTCGACTCCTTCCTTTCTTGTACTTGTACAAAGGCTGGTTCTTCGAAGGTGTGGAATGGGGGAGGGCAACCGTGAATTCATTCGATATTAGTGCTTGTTAGTTCTGGTTGGGAGGCTTTGCGTTTGGATGCAAAGGCTTCTCAGATAATGAAGATTAGTATGATTACGGCTGTTATTGAGATTAGGGATCCTACCGAGGAAATAGTGTTTCATAGGGTGTAGGCATCTGGGTAGTCTGAGTATCGGCGAGGCATACCTGCTAGTCCTAGGAAGTGTTGGGGGAAGAAGGTGAGGTTGACGCCAATGAATATGACCCCGAAGTGAGTTTTGGCTCATGTAGAGTGGAGTGTGTATCCTGTGAATAGGGGGAATCAGTGGGTAAAACCTGCTAGGATAGCAAATACTGCTCCTATGGATAGTACGTAGTGGAAGTGGGCTACTACGTAGTAGGTGTCGTGCAGGGCGATGTCTAGGGAGGAGTTTGCTAGGACGATTCCGGTCAGTCCTCCGATGGTGAATAGGAAGATGAAGCCTAGTGCTCATAGTATAGGGGGGTCTCATTTTATGGTTCCGCCGTGTAGGGTTGCCAGTCAGCTGAATACTTTAATGCCGGTTGGGATGGCGATGATTATTGTAGCTGATGTGAAGTAGGCTCGGGTGTCTACGTCTATTCCTACTGTGAATATGTGGTGGGCTCATACGATGAAGCCTAGGAATCCGATGGAGAGTATAGCTCAGACCATGCCCATGTAGCCGAAGGGTTCTTTTTTTCCGGCGTAGTAGGCTACAACGTGTGAAATAATTCCAAAGCCTGGGAGGATTAAAATGTAGACTTCTGGGTGGCCGAAAAATCAGAATAGGTGTTGGTACAGTACTGGGTCCCCTCCTCCGGCTGGGTCGAAGAAGGTGGTATTGAGGTTACGGTCTGTTAGTAGTATGGTGATGCCAGCGGCTAGCACTGGGAGCGATAGAAGGAGAAGTACTGCGGTGATTAGTACGGATCAAACAAATAGGGGGGTTTGGTATTGTGATAGGGCGGGGGGTTTTATGTTGATTGCTGTGGTGATAAAGTTGATTGCTCCTAGGATTGAGGAGATTCCTGCTAGGTGTAGGGAGAAAATGGCTAGGTCTACAGAAGCGCCAGCGTGGGCTAGGTTTCCGGCTAGGGGTGGGTAGACGGTTCAACCGGTTCCTGCGCCTGCTTCTACTGTGGATGAGGCTAGGAGGAGTAGGAAGGATGGGGGGAGGAGTCAGAAGCTTATGTTGTTTATTCGGGGGAATGCTATGTCCGGAGCACCGATTATTAGTGGGACTAGTCAGTTTCCGAATCCTCCGATCATGATTGGCATAACTATGAAGAAGATTATTACAAAGGCATGGGCGGTGACAACTACGTTGTAGATTTGGTCGTCCCCAAGGAGAGCCCCTGGTTGGCCTAGTTCTGCTCGAATGAGAAGGCTGAGGGCTGTTCCTACTATGCCTGCTCATGCGCCGAAGATCAGGTACAGGGTGCCGATATCTTTGTGGTTTGTTGAGAATAGTCATCGGTTGATGAATGTCACGGGTAAGATGGCTGAGTGTATAAGCGTTAGGCTGTAGTCCTTTTTACAGAGGTTCAATTCCTCTTCTTATCGGCCTTGTAGTGAAATTCATGGTGGGTTGCAAGCTCATCGATGTGCGTTAGTACGTGCCAGGGCCTTAGGCAGAAGCCTGCTGGTTTAGGCGTATAGCTGTTAACTATAGAGTTATGGGATCGAGGCCCATCTGTCTAGGTTGGGTAAGGCCCTAGCTTAGTCAAAGCGTCTGGGTTGCATTCAGGAGATGCAGGGTAATGTCCTGCGGGTCTTAGCAGAAACTAAGAGGGTTTAACTCTTGTTTAAGGCTTTGAAGGCCTTCGGTTTGAAGTAATCCTAAGTTTCTTAGAAAATGGTGGAGATTAGGGGGGAGATGGGTAGGAGTATGGTGGATGCGATGGCTGAAACGGCGATCAGGGTGTTAGAGGATTTGTGGTTGTGTCATTGCTTTATGTGGTTTGTGGTGTGAGGTGGAAGTGTGATTGTAGCGCAGTATGCAAGTCGTAGATAGAAGAATAGGCCCAGCAGGGATAGTAGGGAGATTATAGTTGCTATTGGGGCTATGTCTTGTTTGGTGAGTTCTTGGATGATAAGTCATTTGGGAAGGAAGCCCGTAAGAGGGGGGAGGCCTGCTAGGGACAGTAAAGTTAGGAGGAGTATTGCATTTAGTGAGGGGGCTTTTGTTCATGTAGTGATTAGGGTTGATAGTTTTAAGGCTTTGACCGTGTTTAGGGTGAGGAATACGGTTGAGGTTATCAGGGCATATAAGTAGAAGTTTAGCAGAGTGAGTTTTGGGTTGAAGGAGAGGATGATAGCTATTCATCCTAGGTGGGAGATGGAGGAGAATGCTAGGATTTTTCGGGTTTGTGTTTGGTTCAGGCCTATTCATCCTCCTAGGGCTGTGGACATGATGGCTATGCAGGTCAGCAGAGTTGGGTTTAGTGAGGGGTATGTTATGAATAGTAGGGTGATGGGGGGAAATTTCATGACAGTGGAGAGGAGTAGGCCGGTAGTGAGGGGGGATCCTTGGAGGACTTCGGGGAATCAGAAGTGGAATGGAACTATTCCTAGTTTTATGGCAATGGCTGATGTTAGGATGAGGCATGAGGTTGGGTGTGTTATTTGGGTGATGTCTCATTGTCCAGTGTGCCATGCGTTGGTTATGCTGGAAAATAGGACTAGGGCTGAAGCAGTTGCTTGGGTTAGGAAATATTTGGTTGCGGCTTCAATGGCTCGAGGGTGGTGGGATTGTGAGATTAATGGTAGAATTGATAGGGTGTTAATTTCTAGGCCAGCTCAGGCTGTGATTCAATGGTTGCTTGTGATGGTGGTGGTAGTTCCTAGCAGTAGACTGAGGGTGAACACTAGTTTTGCTTGGGGATTCATTAGCAGGGGAAGGGGTGAACCATCATTTTCGGGGTATGGGCCCGATAGCTTGCTTAGCTGACCCTGCTAGAAAATAATATAAGGGAAGTATGGAGGGTTTTGATCTCTCTAGTGCGGGTTCGATTCCTGCTTTTCTAATTGTTTCAGGAAATGAGAGGGTTGGTGTACCTCTATGTTCACTTTATCATAGTGACCCTTTGAGTTCAGGCACATTTCCGGTTTCCCTTAGGCATGGGGGAAGTCCTGCGTAGCAGATTGGTAAGCTGGTGTGTCATAGGCATAGGGCTAGTGTAAGGGGAAGGAAGTTTTTTCATAGGAGGTGCATGAGTTGGTCGTATCGGAATCGAGGGTAGGACGCTCGGATTCATAGGAAGCCGGCTGACAGGAGGACTACTTTTGTGGCTAGTACGACAGGGAATAGCTCTTGGGGTGGGTTGAATAGGCTGGGGTTGAAAAATAGAATGGCGGTTAGTGTGTTTATTAGTATGATGTTAGCGTATTCAGCCAGGAAGAATAGGGCGAAGGGACCTGCTGCGTATTCGACATTGAAGCCAGAGACTAGCTCTGACTCCCCTTCTGTTAGGTCGAAGGGTGCTCGATTGGTTTCGGCGAGTGTAGAGACGTATCATATTATGGCTAAGGGTCAGCAGGAGAAGATGAGGTAGAGGGGTTCTTGGGTAACTGCAAGGGTGCTCAATGTATAGCTCCCGCTGAGGAGAATGATGGATAGAAGGATGATTGCTAGTGTTACTTCGTAGGAAATAGTTTGAGCTACTGCTCGTAATGCTCCGATTAAGGCGTATTTTGAGTTGGAGGCCCATCCTGATCAGAGGATTGAGTATACTGCGAGGCTTGATATGGCTAGTAAGAACAGGATGCCCAGGTTTAGGTCTGCCAGGGAGAATGGGATGGGGAGTGGGGTTCAGATTGAGATTGCAAGAAGGAGGGCGAGTATGGGAGTTGCAATGAATAGGATAGGAGAGGATGTGGATGGGCGGATTGGTTCCTTAATGAATAGTTTCACCCCGTCTGCTAGGGGTTGCAGTAGGCCAAATGGGCCGACGATGTTTGGTCCTTTTCGGGCTTGTATGTAGCTTAAGATTTTACGTTCTACTAGTGTCAGGAAGGCTACTGCAATTAGGATTGGGATGGCGTAGGATAGGGCTATGATTAGGTTGATCAGTGCTGGGTGGTTGGTCATGTGTGGATGTGGGAATGAAAGCTAGGGAGAGGATTTGAACCTCTGATTTAAAGGACTTAAGCCTTTTGCATTTGCCGAGCTCTGCCACGCTAGCTGGTCCTTTTCTAGGACGTGGGGGGGGTCTGATATCCTTTTGTAGTTTAGTTGTTTTCACTACTTAAGGCGAAGGCTTGCCGGTAGTATTGGCCTCACTTTTCCTATCCTTTCGTACTGGGAAGAGTTCATCATAGATAGAAACCGACCTGGATTGCTCCGGTCTGAACTCAGATCACGTAGGACTGTTAATCGTTGAACAAACGAACCCTTAGTAGCGGCTGCACCACTAGGATGTCCTGATCCAACATCGAGGTCGTAAACCTCCTCGTCGATATGGACTCTTGGAGGAGATTGCGCTGTTATCCCTGGGGTAGCTTGGTCCATTGATCAATTGTATTGGGTCTGGGTGCTATTTGCACGTCGAGTAGTTGCTCTTGGTTTAGAGGTGTGGTCTAGTGTTTGGAGGTTCTGTTTTGCTCCAAGGTCGCCCCAACCGAAAAAATGCAAGCCAGTGGCCCGTGAATCAGTAAGCCCGGAGTGGGGGAGGAAGTGTTTTGGGGTGGCTGCTGTTTTTGAAGTTCCACAGGGTCTTCTCGTCTTATGGGTTTATCCCTGCTTTTGCACAGGGAGATCAATTTCACCGATTACCTGTAAGAGACAGTTAAGACCTCGTTTAGCCATTCATACAGGTCCCGATTTATGGGACAATTGATTGCGCTACCTTTGCACGGTTAGGATACCGCGGCCGTTAAACGTCAGGTCACCGGGCAGGCATCACCTTCAATACTTGTCTGTTGGTTTGCTGAAGGCTATGTTTTTGGTAAACAGTCGGGCCTTGACGGGTTTGCCTAGTTCCTTTTACAGGTTTTAATCTTTCTTAGTGGACGCTCCTTTGTCGGGTTAACAAGGTGGTTGATACTGTGCTTGTTTGATTTGTCGTATCTGGTGGTGTTGTTAATAATGTACTGATGTAAGCTTGCGTCTGGAGAGGGGAGGGTCCCCTTGGTTACTCATTCTAGCATTAATTCTCCTATTGGTTTATAGGTTAGCCTGTTAGTGGTGAGGGATTCACTATGTTTTTAGATTTTTAGGTTCGGAGCTTTAACGCACTCTTAGTTGGTGGCTGCTTGAGGGCCCACAGTGTTTTTAGTTATGGTTGTTTATCCGCTCGTGGAGATTGTATTCTTTTTTAAAGGAGCTGTACCTCCTTTAAATTGCCCTTAATTCGCTTCATTGGGGTTTGTTTGTTTCCTTGGAGAAGAATTAAGAGTGAACTTAGATTCGTTTCACAGGCAACCAGCTATCACCCAGCTCGATTGGCTTTTCACCTCTACTAGCAAGTCATCCCACTCTTTTGCAACAGAGACGGGTTCGCTCAAGTTAGCTGCTCGCAAGTAGCTCGCTTGGGTTTCGGGGTGGCAAACTTAAATTCATTTTGCTTGGTTTTTCTTGCTAGACCATGATGCAAAAGGTACAAGGGCTGATCTTTGCTGTTTTTAGCTTGTTTTGTTCATTATTATTTCATCTTTCCCTTACGGTACGTGATCTCTATCGCTCCAATGGTGTCTTTTCTATCGCCTATACTGGGACTGATAAATGCTTTAGTTGTGTTAGGGGTAGTGGCTTTGTTATTCCAGGTCAGGTATGTTGGGCTAGAGTTTGGCATCAAGACGATCTGGTGTGAGCAGATATCTCTCAGGTGTAAGCTGAGTGCTTTGGTTAAGGCTACGTCTTGGTAGTCTAAGTGCACCTTCCGGTACACTTACCTTGTTACGACTTACCTCCTCTTTGGCTGAGTAACGTATTAGGTATGGGGTGGTTGGTCGCTTTTGAGGAGGGTGACGGGCGGTATGTACGTGCCCCAGAGCCGTCTTAAAGAGGGCCCGATTCTCCCTCTTTACTGCTAAATCCTCCTTCTAGGGGCTATTTCAAACCCCTTTGCCGTGTGTTCTAGCTTAGAAAATGTAGCCCATTGCTCCCATTCCATAGGCTATACCTTGACCTGTCTTGTTAGCGTAATTGGGCTATTGCGTCCACTGTTGATCCTTCATGCCGGGTGGGCTGGCGACGGCGGTATATAGGCTGTTTTGGCAAGGAATGGTTAGGTACATCGTGGATCATCGATTACAGAACAGGCTCCTCTAGGTGGGTTTGGGACACCGCCAAGTCCTTAGAGTTTTAAGCGTTTGTGCTCGTAGTTCTCGGGCGGATGCTCCGGTAAGATCGAGCATCAAGATTTAGGGCCAGGCATAGTGGGGTATCTAATCCCAGTTTGGGCCCTGGCTTTCGTGGAGTTCAATTAATCGTTTGTCTAAGATCTTCTTTAAGTGGAGGCCTTATCAGCATCTTGGGCTTGCGACAGCTCAGCTGCTTTTTAATCTTAGCTACTTGGATAGCATGTGACCACTCTTTACGCCGTTGTAATGTTAATTTGGGTCTCCTGTATGACCGCGGTGGCTGGCACAGGATTTACCGACCCTGGAGTTGCTATGACTAAGTCAAGTTTACACTCATTGCTTAATATTAATTACTGCTGAGTACCCGTGGGGGTGTGGCAATTGCAAGGCGTCTTGGGCTACGATTGTGGTGTGCCTGATACCCGCTCCCGTCGACCTAGGGTTAGGGTGCCCGGGGCATTTACACTGGATTGCGGATACTTGCATGTATATATCTAGCAACAACCAACAGTAAGGTTAGGACTAAGTCTTT